TCTATTAGATCTAATGTACTTATTAGATCTAATAAGTACCTTGTGTCAGAATTGAGAAATTCTATGGCTCGAATCTTTAGTATTCTTTTATTTATTACCTGTGTCTACTATTTAGGCAGAATCCCGTCCCCCATTATTACTAAAAAACTGAAAGAAACCTCAAAAACGGAAGAAAGGGGGGAAAGTGAGGAAGAAACAGATGTAGAAATAGAAACAACTTCAGAAACGAAGGAGACTAAACAGGAACAAGAGGGATCCACTGAAGAAGATCCTTCTCCTTCCCTTTTTTCGGAAGAAAAGGAGGATCCGAACAAAATCGATGAAACCAAAGAGATCCGAGTGAATGGAAAGGAAAAAACAAAGGATGAATTTCACTTTAAAGACACACGCTATCAAAAGAAACCCGTTTATGAAACTTATTATCTGAATGTGGATGGGAATCAAGAAAATTCGAAGTCAGAAATATTTAAAGCAAAAAAAGATATCCTCTGGTTTGAAAAACCTCTTGTGACTATTCTTTTTGACTATAAACGATGGAATCGGCCATTACGGTATATAAAAAACAATCGATTTGAAAACGCTGTAAGAAATGAAATGTCACAATATTTTTTTTATACATGTCAAAGTGATGGAAAAGAAAGAAAGAATAAATTACTAAAAACTAAAAAAATTAATACATAAAATACATATACTAAGAGATAGGAAGATATTCTACCACCCCCTACATATTTAATACCCTCTCCTACGAAAAAGCTCGAAATGCCCACCCCATTGGTAATTCCATCAATTATTCGTCTATCAAAAAAATTACTTAGTTCAGCCAATACTCTTATACCTTTAATTAGGAATATTGCATAAAAAGAGTCTATATAACCACGATAATATGACCAATTATATATCACATTTATTATTTTATCCCTCAAATCTTTTATTTTATTAGGAATACTTTTAACAAATGAATTTAATAAATTCAAATTTTGTAAAGATGAATAAACAGGTTTATAGAAAAAAAACGCTATAAGGATTCCAAAATAAGCTATACTGACTGAAAAGGAAGCATTTGAAAGAAATTCAAACCAATCCACAGAATTATTTTGGTTTGGGTGTAAAAGATTTATAGAAGGAGTTAATAATTTGGATAATATATCCATACCTTCTTGATTGCCAAAAGGAATTCCTATAACTCCAATGAACAAAGTAAATAGAACTAATACAAGTATAGGAAATACCATGGTATTGTCTGACTCATGAGGATACGAAAAAGTGTTTGTAGTACAAAAATGAGAAATAGTAATAAAAGGCTGCGTCATAATTTTTACAGTCTTATCAACTCGATATGCTTTTTTCCGAAAAAAAGAAATATTTTCATTATTATTGATTTTTAATAAAGTTAATAAATTGAAATTGTTTTTAATTCTTCCCCCCTTTCCCCATAAAGATATTGAATAGAATGAGTTATTTTTTTTGCCACTGTAAGTTTGAAAATGAACGTTTAAATGACCCTCAAAAGTAAGTAAATAGATTCGAAACATATAAAATGCAGTCAATCCTGCTGTGGAACAAGCTATTATTGCAAAAATAGGTGAATACAACCAACTATCGTTAAGAATTTCATCTTTGGACCAAAAACAGGCAAGGGGGGGAATACCAGAAAGAGAAAGTGTCCCTAATAAAAAAGCAGTTTTTGTAATTGGTATATGTTTTCTTAACCCGCCCATAAGAACAATATTCTGACTTTTATCCGGAGAATATCCAACAATAGTTTCCATTGAATGAATAATGGATCCGGATCCTAAAAATAACAATGCTTTTGAATAAGCATGAGTAATCAAATGAAATAAGGCGGCTCGATAAGACCCCATACCGAGAGCTAACATCATATAACCCAATTGAGACATTGTAGAATAAGCTAAAGTTCTTTTAATATCTTTTTGAGCAAGAGCTAAGGTGGCCCCCAAAAGTAATGTTATTATGCCTATCAAAGATATTATCTTCATTATGTAAGGTATAATTATGAAAAGAGGAATAAGACGGGCTACGAGAAAAATTCCCGCTGCTACCATAGTAGCAGCATGTATAAGAGCTGAAATAGGAGTAGGTCCTTCCATAGCATTGGGTAACCATACATGAAGGGGAAATTGGGCGGATTTAGCAACTGCACCGGCAAATAAAAAAAAAGAACACAAAGTAGCAAATAAAAAATTAACTTCATTATTAGAAACCTGGTTATTAAATATTTCAAACAAATCTCGAAATTCTAAACTACCTGTTATCCAATAAAAACCTAATATTCCTAATAATAAACCAAAATCCCCTACGCGATTGGTTACAAACGCCTCTTGACAAGCATTCGCCGCAACAGGTCGTGTGAACCAAAAACCTATTAATAGATAAGAACACATTCCAACCAATTCCCAAAAAAAATAAATTTGTATCAAATTCGAACTAGTAACTAATCCCAACATTGAAGTATTAAAAAAGCTCAAATAAGCAAAAAATCTTAAATATCCTTGATCGTGTGACATATAATTGTCACTATAAATAAGAACCATAATTCCGACAGTAGTGACCAATATTAACATAATAGAAGTAAGTGGATCAATCAAGTAACCAAATTCTAAAGAAAAATCATTATTGAGGGTCCAAGACCATACATATAGATAGGTAGAATGGTTATTGAGTTGCTGAATAAATAGATAGGCTGAAAAAAACATAACTATACTTAACAATAAAACACTAGGAAAAACCCATATACGGCGAAGATTTTTTGTTGCTATCGGAAAAAGTAAAAGTCCTATTCCTATTAACATAGGAACTGGAAGTGGAAGGAAAGGTATGATCCATGAATATTGATATGTATATTCCATAAAAAAAATATTTTTTTTTTAATTTTAATTAATTATTTCTGATTTACCAGCGTCTAGTTCTTTTGAAAGGGTTCAGTTAATAAAAAATTAAGATGTACAAAATAAAAATAGAATTTTCCAGCCCTAATTTATTTTGAACCTTTTTCAAATACTTCAAATCAAAGGGTTAGAATTGCTCAAATGAAAAGTTACTGGTGAAAACTAAATAGGTACTTTGATAATTTTTTAAAATAGAAAATAATTAAATAAAATTGTATGAAGATACAAAATATGAAAATGTGAATAAGAATTATTTTTACACATATTACAATAATTTATTTCTATCTATAGATCAAGAATAAATAATTACACTAAAAAGTGGATTTGATTGGTATTAGGAATCATAAAGAACCATAATTTTAGTCATATACTTTCAAAAGGTATTCAAAAGTTTTTTTTTTTTCATCAGAATCAGTAACCAATTCGTCTTTGAACTTATTGGTTGTCTTCTATTACAATAAAAGATATTCTTATTTGTAGGAAATCCTAGAATATCCAAACTATATGCTATAATATTTATATCCAACACATTACTTTACTAGAAAATTCAAAAATAAATTTTTCAAAAAAAAAAAAAACTTTGATAAAACCATCTATCTTATATCTTGTAACTGATTAATGATTAGTTTCATTCCAATTTTGGAATGAATTTCAATTGGGTGTGCTACTTTTTTTTTCTCGAGCTTGATCAATTTAGAATCAATCTCAATAACTCAATAATTCATAGAAAAATGATTGAAGTTTTTAAAAATTTTTATTAATTAAGGATTAGGGATTAGGGGTTGGGGGTTGGGTTATAAAGCATTTCGATGTATTTTATTCCATGTATAAATATAGGATAGGGAAAGAATATAGAATAGACAAAGCAAATACCCCTTTTTGTATATATTTTACAAAAACTTCAACTAATTCGGACACAATAGAATCTATAGGTATAGATTAGAATCAAGATATAAGAGTATCAATATCAATTAAATGCGATTTCTTATTTCTTCCAGACATTGTATAAAATTGATTCTATGGAATAGAATCAAAATACTTTTGAGTATTGGAAATAATATTTCATTTCAATAATAAAATCTTTTTTTTTTTTTTTTAATAACATTAGAAATTTTTTCCATATTGGGAATCAAGGAAGACAATATAGAAAATAAATAGACAGATAATTCATAGTAAAGAACAGTAGGTTTTGAACAATAGATGTCTTTGACATCCAACTATAACAATGCATAAGCTATTAGAATTTTTGAATGGCAGTTCCAAAAAAACGCACCTCTATATCAAAAAAACGGATTCGTAAAAATATTTGGAAAGGAAAAGCATATTGGGCAGCATTGAAAGCCTTTTCGTTAGCGAAATCTCTTTCTACGAGGAGTTCAAAAAGTTCTTTTTTGTATGACAAATAAATGATCAAAGATTAGAAAAATCATAATGGATCTGGCTCCTGACAAGTCGTCTAGTTAAATTTGTTTAGAATTGGAAGGTGTTTATCATTTTGAAAACAAAAATTCATGTATTTTATTAGAACATATATATGTTATTCCACTAGTATATTATACTATCGAATATAACTTTCTAAATATATGTGTATTAAATATTTTTCATCTTTCTATTTATCATTTTCTTTTTAGAATTTAGAATAATATAAAAGAATATTAAAAATAAATAAACATTTAAGTATAAGATTTGACCTTCCTACCTTTATTTTTAGTATGTTTTATCATTTATAGGGTGGGGATTCTTATTTTCCCCATCAATTTTTTATTTTTTTATCATTACTACGTATATACCTAACCTTTAAACTAAACCAATTAAGAAATAAGAAAAAAATTTTCCTTTTTTGGGTGATTAGAGGAAGAATGGGCCAATTTTTAATAATTCACTTTTTATCCTATGTTTTGACTTAAAGATCAACCAAAACAAAATATAATAATTAATATTTTTTTTTTGAACTGTGGTAATGCTACAATTATGATATAGATACAAAAATGTTTACTATATATATAGGCTTGAATATGCTTGGCCGACTGCCTAACAATATAAAATGGATTATAAAAAAAATCAGAAAGAACTTTTTTTTGAGTCTTATCTATGAATTGGAGTCAGAACTATCCAGTTACAAGAACTCCATTTTCATTTTAGTGGGGCATAAGTTAATAAATTATGAAAAAGCCCATTTTTAAGTTAATAAAAACCAGCATGTAATTAGAACAATTAAAAGAAAGATTTTTATGAAAAACATTCTGGTCAAATTAATGAAATTGAAAGAGGTTTTTATTCATTAATTTGACCCCTTCCTAAAACATATAGATATTTCTTAAAAAAGGAAATTTAATTTCATTTTTGAATCTCGACGATTAAATAAAAATAGGTTATTATGATTTATAGTAAGCCGCCATGGTGAAATTGGTAGACACGCTGCTCTTAGGAAGCAGTGCTAGAGCATCTCGGTTCGAGTCCGAGTGGCGGCATGGCGTATACTAAAAGAGTAAGTCCTATAATGAACTCAATTCCCGTTTCCGTTCCTATAATTGAGTAATAAATAAGGGACCCTACATTTAAAATTTTAAAATTCCTATGATATTTTCAATCTTAGAGCATATATTAACTCATATATCTTTTTCGATCGTTTCAATTGTAATTACAATACATTTGATAAACTTATTAGGTGATGAAATCGTAGAACTATATGATTCATCGAAAAAGGGCATGATGATTACTTTTTTCTGTATAACAGGATTATTATTAACGCGTTGGATTTATTTTGGACATGTGCCATTAAGTAATTTATATGAATCATTAATGTTTCTTTCATGGAGTTTATCCATTATTCATCTGTTTCCGTATTTTAAAAAACAAAAAAACCGTTTTAATTTAAATGCAATAACCGCGCCAAGTGTTATTTTTACCCAAGGTTTTGCCACTTCAGGTCTTTTAACCGAAATGTCTCAATCAATAATATTGGTACCAGCTCTTCAATCTCATTGGTTAATGATGCACGTAAGTATGATGATATTGGCATATGCAGCTCTTTTATGCGGCTCATTATTATCACTAGCTCTTCTGGTCATTACATTTCGAAAATTCATAAGAGTTTTTACTAAAAGCAACAATTTTTTAAATGATCCATTTTCCTTTTACAGGATGCAATATGTGGGAAAAAAAAAGAATATTTTACAAAATACCCTTTTTCTTTCTTCTAGAAATTATTATCGGTTTCAGTTGATTCAACAATTGGATCTTTGGAGTTATCGTATTATTAGCCTAGGATTCATCCTTTTAACCATAGGTATTCTTTCGGGAGCTGTATGGGCTAATGAAACATGGGGATCATATTGGAATTGGGATCCCAAGGAAACTTGGGCATTTATTACTTGGACCATCTTTGCAATTTATTTACATACTCGAACAAATAAAAATTTTGAAAGTGTTAATTCCGCAATTGTGTCTTCGATCGGTTTTCTTATAATTTGGATATGTTATTTTGGAGTTAATCTATTAGGAATAGGGTTGCATAGTTATGGTTCATTTACATGAACTTCGAATTGAAGAAGGGACTTGATAAATACAAACATACAATAGGAGCGCATAAAAATATATCAGATAAACGTAGGCCAGAAAACTTCATGTAAGCCATCGAGAAACATTACTTGATTCAAGTAATGTTTCTCGATGGCTTACACATTTGGTTAAAGTAGAATTCCAATTCATTTTTCTTGCTTAAACGTAAGAGAAGAAAGGCTTATTTTTCATTGTACAATCAATGATTTTAAATTTGAAAGTCATAGAATTTTCGTTTGATGCTTTGGTTTACTCATGAAAACTATCGACAAAAATAATTAGATAGAACAGCTTCTACTTTGTCAATGGATAATGAGAAAACAAAATCTGGATAAATACCAATAGCTATTACAGGTAGAAGTATAGAAATCGAAACGAATAACTCTCGGGGCCCAGAATCAAAAAAATTAGAATTTGTGGCACTAAAAAGTTTGTATCCATAGAACATCTGGCGTAACATAGATAGTGAATAAATAGGAGTTAATATTATTCCTATTGCCATTACAAAAATAATTAGTATTTTTGTCATTAAAAGGTATTTGGGGCTAGTAAGTATTCCAAAAAAGACTATCAATTCTGCAACAAAACCACTCATGCCTGGTAATGCAAGAGAAGCCATTGAAAATATACTGAAAGTTGTGAATATTTTTGGAATTCCGATAGCCATTCCACCCATTTCGTCGAGATAAACAAGACGTATTCTATCATAACTCGTTCCTGCCAAGAAAAAAAGCGCAGCTCCAATAAATCCATGAGAAATTATTTGTAAAATAGCTCCGTTGAGTCCTGTATCACTTATAGAACCTATTCCTATAATTATGAAACCCATATGAGATACGGAGGAATAAGCTATTCTTTTTTTTAAATTACGCTGTCCCGGAGATGTTGAAGCTGCATAGATTATTTGAATTGCGCCTACTATGATCAACCAGGGAGAAAATATAGAATGGGCGTGGGGCAACAATTCCATATTGATCCGAATCAATCCATACGCTCCCATTTTTAATAAGATTCCAGCTAGAAGCATACAAGTACTGTAGTGTGCCTCTCCATGCGTGTCTGGTAACCATGTATGTAAGGGTATAATCGGCAATTTTACAGCAAAAGCAATAAAAAATCCAATATAGAAAAGTATTTCCAGCACTAAGGGATATGATTGATTAGCTGAAGTTTCAAAATTTAATGTCGGTTCATTAGAACCATATAAACCAATACCCAGAACTCCTATTAATAAAAAAATAGAACCTCCTGCAGTGTACAAAATAAATTTTGTGGCTGAATACAAACGTTTCTTTCCACCCCACATGGATAGAAGTAGATAAACTGGAATTAATTCTAATTCCCACATGATAAAAAAAAGTAAAAGGTCTTGAGAAGAAAATGGACCTATTTGACCACTATACATTGCTAACATCAGAAAATGGAATAGGCGGGAATCCTTAGTAATTGGCCGAGCCGCTAAAGTAGCTAAAGTGGTGATAAATCCTGTCAGCAAAATGGGTCCTATAGAAATTCCATCTATTCCCAATCTCCAATAAAATTCAAAAAAATTGATCCATTTATAATCTTCTGTCAGTTGGATTAATGGATCGTCCAATTGAAAATGATAACCGAATGCATAGGTTGTTAGAAGGAGTTCTATTAAACATATAAATATAGTATACCACCTAATTACCTTATTTCCTCTATGTGGAAAAAAGAAAATTAAGGAGCCTGCAACTATTGGCAAAACTACAATTATGGTTAACCAAGGGAAATAATTCGTGATAAAAACAAGATACGCTTGGACCAGAAAAACCCGTGCTCAAAATAATTACTCAAATATCTATATTCATATTATTTTGAGCGCGGGTTTTTGTCGGTAAAGGTGAAAAAAAAATCAAAAAAAAATATATTCAAGTAGAGTTTTCTGGAACGTATCAATAAGCTAGACCCATACTTCTAGTCGTTTCATGCCATAAATAAACCCGAACACTCAAAAAATCGGTTGGACAGGCGGATTCACATCTCTTACAACCGACACAGTCTTCTGTTCTTGGAGCGGAAGCAATTTGTTTAGCTTTACACCCGTCCCAAGGTATCATTTCTAATACATCTGTGGGGCAAGCTCGGACACATTGAGTACACCCTATACATGTATCATAAATCTTTACTGAGTGTGACATTGGATCTATAAATTTTTTGAACACCATAAAATTTCGATCTAGTAAACTTAGAATCATATATTTAAACACCAGATGAATCAATAAATTACCACAATTTTTTAATCCATTTATTTTTTGGCTGGCCCACGGGAAAGAGCCAAGATACTTTGATTTCTTATATTTTTGTAAACATGATTCTAGATTAGATAGAATCTATCTAATCTATGCTGATTCGAATTTATGAATATTCTAATTTTGATGATTAGTACTACTTATTCAACAAATTGGATTGATTGATGCGGGTTGATTTTCTGTTCCGATAAATTGATGAAACAATAGCTAGTCCAATAGCTGCTTCAGCGGCTGCAATAGCTATAACAAAAATTGAGAAAATATTTCCTTTTAATTGGCGACTATCAAAAAAATCAGAAAATGTTACAAAATTGATATTAACTGCATTCAGTATAAGTTCAAGACACATAAGAGCTCTAACCATATTTCGACTCGTGATCAATCCATAAATACCGATAGAAAATAAGTAGGCACTCAAAACAAGTACATGTTCGAGCATCATTGACCAACTCCTTATCAATTTTGATTTATTTCAATAGAATATGAACAACAATTCAACGGATTCACTAGAATAGAAAAATTACTGAAATATATATATATATATTGATAATAAATCGAATAAAAGATTTCTATTTTAGAAAAAAGAATCTTCAATTATTCTAATTAAAGAGAAATAGATGCAATAACATAGAGTGAGGTTTCTTTTGGATTGTTGTTGCTAATTCTATAGATTTTTTTTTACTGGCGTGCCGTGGCTATTGCACCTATCAAAGCAACTAAAAGAATTATTGAAATAAATTCAAATGGAAGAAAAAAATCTGTTGATAAATGAATTCCAATTTGTTGACTATTACTTATCAAATCTTGCTCTATAATCTGGTTTGACCTTGTAGTCCAAATAATCCCATACCATGACGTATCCATAATAGTAGTCAGTAGTAAAATAAAAATACTTGTACAAACCAGAAAAGTAACCCCGTCTCCAACGGTCCAAAGAGTCAAATCTTTGTAATATTCTGAACCATTCATGAACATCACAGCAAATAAGATTAAAACATTTATAGCCCCCACATAAATAAGCAATTGTGCAGCAGCTACAAAATAGGAGTTTAATAGAATATAGAATAAGGATATACAAACAAGAACCAGTCCCAATGAAAAGGCAGAATAAATTGGATTGGTAAATAAGACTACTCCTATAGCTCCTAATATAAGACCTAATCCTAAAAAGACTAAAAGAAAATCATGTATTGGTCCAGGCAAATCCATTATATGTAAAAAAGAGATAAATAAATCGAAATGTTTTTCATGACCTTATTGAGACACGACCAGAAAAAAATTATTATGAGTCATAATAAATTCCTAATTAAATACTAATAGTAAAGGGTGTAAATTAATGTGGGCCCTGTTATTGGATTCATTTCTTTCGATCAAAACGAAATCTTAGTAATTAAAGTTTTTTTTTTAATCAAGAATCCAGGGATTTACTTATTTATTTCGGGCGAATTCAAAATTGTTCGAATTGTATAATCGTCAATTACTGACATTGGTAAACGACCCAAAGCAATTTGATTATAATTCAATTCGTGACGATCATAAGTAGAAAGTTCATATTCTTCAGTCATTGATAAACAATTTGTTGGACAATACTCAACGCAGTTACCACAAAATATACAAATCCCAAAATCAATACTGTAATTAAGTAATCGTTTCTTGCGAATATCCGTTTCCAATTTCCAATCAACAACGGGTAGGTTTATAGGACATACACGAACACATACTTCACAAGCAATACATTTATCAAATTCAAAATGGATTCGACCGCGGAAACGCTCCGCGATGATTAATTTTTCATAAGGGTATTGAATAGTTACAGGTAAACGATTTGCGTGGGATAAGGTAATCATGAAACTTTGACCAATGTACCTTGCCGCTCGTACTGTTTGTTGACCATAATTCATGAATCCTGTTACCATAGGGAACATATTGTAAATATATATATTAAGAATTAAATGTTTATTTTTCTTGTTTAAGCCAAGTTATGAATATAGAATAGTATAGTCCTTTATAGCGAAAAGAGTTGGAAAGATGTTGTTAATAACAGATTCCCGAGAGATATGGGTAAAAGAAATTTCCATCCAAGATTCAACAGTTGGTCCATTCTTAGCCTAGGTAAAGTCCATCTTGTTGCGATAGAAATAAACAAGAACAAATAAGTTTTAGCTAATGTAATAAAGATACCAATTGTTGCTCTAAAAACTCCATAGTTTGTGTTTATTTCAAAAAGATCAGAAACAAATAGATATGGAATAGCGAGATTCCAACCCCCCAAGTACAGAACTGTCACAAATAATGAAGAAACCAATAGGTTTAGATAAGAAGCAACGTAAAATAAACCAAATTTTATACCTGAGTATTCGGTTTGATAACCTGCCACTAATTCTTCTTCTGCTTCTGGTAAATCAAAAGGTAATCTCTCACATTCTGCTAGGGAGGAGATTAAAAAAATGATAAATCCTATGGGTTGACGCCACAAATTCCATCCCCAAAAACCATATTTTGATTGTGCCTCAACTATATCAACTGTACTTGAACTATTAGATAATCATAGTCGGTGATACCATCACTGTTACCATCGCTATTACAGAACCGTACATGAGATTTTCATCTCATACGGCTCCTTGAGGGCCATAAATAAATTTAAGGGCAGGTTGGGATTATTTTATCTCGATATGGTTATAAAATAATATAAAAATAGATCCTGCGGCCCCGAATTAGACCAATTGAATTCTGTCTGTTATGTTTTAATTTATTATTTTTTCATTCTATTTTATTTTTAATTAAATTCTAATAAAAAAGAAAATCAAAAATAATTAGAAAATTTATTTTTGAATTCTTTAATAATAAATAAAAAATCAATAAAAAAAAAAAGTACTTCTGAATTGATCTCATCCTTTTTTTAATAATTTGAATACTCATTTCAATTTTTCTTGGTTGAGTAATAACTAAATTATTCAATAAAATACTCCTTGTAAAAATATCAATAACCTACCCTTTCACTTACGAAAAAAAAAAAATACATTACAGGAGTTCATGAATTCTGATACGAATTGTATATATGGATAGAAGAAAAAAAAAGAATATAAGGAAAGAATAAAAAATACTTTTTTTCTATTGTAATTGTATTCTTTTCTATAAAATATTTTTATTTTTTTCGTTCCTATTCTTCTTTCTGTTTCTGAGAAAGAGGGGATTTACAAAAGAAAAGGGGATTATTTCGTTTCCAATAGTCATTTAGTTAATCGGCGGATAGGGGTATACTCTGGATCGGAATCGTGGGGAGTACTGCTTGATCATTTCTACAAATTTAAAGCCCCAATTAGTACTCTTTCTATATTGTGCGATTATGCGAAAAATACCTTTTTGGATAATTTACACAATCTCCATTACTAATCCTTTGTGTACCTTGGTGTTTCTAACCATCCACTCATTTTTGTTTAATCGCCCATTATGGTAATACATGTATGTATGAAAATACATACAAACAATAACGAAAACTTAATACGGTTGATCTTTTGAGCCCGCTTCAAGTCAGGATGACTAATCAACCAACCTTGGGGGAACGGTATCTTCTGCTTATGTTTATTTCCGCTCAACGCTCTAATTCTTATACATAGAAAATGAGACTCAAATTTTTAACTACTTATTTCTATATAAGCTATAAGTCGTTTTTTTTTCACTCATATAACTATTTGGTTTAGTTCATCAATCTGAATAATGAATAAAAAAATCTACTCAAGTCGTTCTGTCTCTTTTTAGAAAGGAGGGAATGTAGAAAATTTCATGTCTCAACGAATCGCACGTAGAGATATTGATAACACACATAAAGTTAATGGTATTTCATAACTAATCGATTGAGCAGCAGCTCGTAGACCACCTAAAAAGGAATATTTATTATTTGATCCGTACCCTGATATAAGAAGTCCAATGGGGGCTATACTTGAAATAGCAATCCATAAAAAAACACCGATGTTTAGATCCGCTAAAACAAGATGATAGCCAAAAGGAACTACCAAATAGCTTAATAAAATGGATATAACTGCTATGGATGGTCCGATACTGAACAAACGCGTATTTCCTCTAGATGGAAGAAGGTTTTCTTTGAAAAGCAGTTTTGTCCCATCTGCTAGAGCTTGAAGAACCCCCAAGGGGCCAGCGTATTCGGGTCCGATACGTTGTTGTATCCCTGCAGAGATTTCTCTTTCTAACCATACAATTACCAGTACACCTATTGTTATTCCCAATACAAGAGTCAAAATGGGAATAATAACCCATATAATTCCATAGACCTCTTTAAAAAATTCCAATCTAGAAAAAGAAATGATATCTTGTACTTCTGTTATATCAATTATCATTTTAACGATCAACTTCTCCCATAATGATATCTATGCTACCCAGTATCGTCATAATATCAGCCAATTTCATTCTTTTAACTAACTGGGGAAGAATTTGTAAGTTGATAAAACCCGGCGGTCTAATTTTCCACCGCCAAGGAAAACCACTCTGATCTCCTATCAGAAAAATTCCCAATTCCCCCTTTGGTGCTTCAACTCTCACATAGAGTTCTTGTTTAGGCAATTCAAATGCCGGAGAAGGTTTTTTACTAATAAATCTATATTGAAAATCATTCCATTCTGGATTCTTGTCTCTATCTAAGTATCTGATTTCTAAATTCTCATAGGGTCCTCCTGGAATTCCTTCCAGGGCCTGTTGAATAATTTTTATGGATTCTACCATTTCACCAATTCGGACTAGATAACGAGCCAATGAATCCCCCTCTTTTTGCCACTGTACTTCCCAATCAAATTCGTCGTAACATTCATAATTATCAACTTTACGAAGATCCCACTGTATTCCGGAAGCTCGCAACATTGGTCCAGATAAACCCCAATTTATTACTTCCTCTCTACCAATAGTGCCTACTCCTTCAACTCGTTCTAAAAAAACAGGATTTCTTGTAATAAGTTTTTGATAGTCAGCAACTCCTGTTAAAAAATAATCGCAAAAATCCAAACATTTATCTATCCATCCATGAGGTAAATCAGCCGCTACCCCTCCTATACGAAAAAAATTATGCATCATTCGCATACCAGTGGCAGCTTCGAATAGATCATATATCAATTCTCTTTCTTTAAAAATATAGAAAAAAGGAGTTTGTGCACCAATATCTGCCATAAAAGGACCAAGCCATAATAGGTGAGAGGCTATACGACTCAACTCCAACATAATTACTCTGATATAGCTAGCTCTTTTAGGTATTTGAATATTTCCCAACTGTTCCGGTCCATTTACAGTTATTGCTTCTGTGAACATAGTAGCTAAATAATCCCAACGCGTTACATAAGGCAGGTATTGTATAATTGTTCGGTTTTCCGCAATTTTTTCCATTCCTCGGTGTAAATAGCCCAAAATTGGTTCACAATCAACAACATCTTCACCATCTAGGGTAACGATGAGTCGAAGAACACCGTGCATTGATGGGTGATGGGGGCCCATATTTACTATCATAAGGTCTTTTCTTGTAGCCGGTATATTCATAGGTTTTTCCTCGATTCATTCTTCCATGAATTGTTGAAAACGAAAAGAAAAGGGTTCATTAAAATTCAAAACCGAATAAATCAAATAATGTAAAATATCATTATTTTAAAAATTAACGAGTTTTTAATTCCCGAATACCCAACTGATTAATTAATTCTTTATAGTGCATTCTATTTTTCTTTGACAAATAAGACAACAGCCGTTGCCGTTTTCCCAAAATTTTGCGCAGGCCTCTCTGAGATAAATAGTCTTTTCTGTGCAATTCCAAATGTGAAGAGAGTTTTCGTATCCTATTGGTGAGGCTGAGTATTTGAAATTCAACAGAACCCCTGTTTTCTTCTTGTGAAATAACTGAGATGAATGAATTTTTGACCATAAAATTAAATTTTATACCCTCCCCTTCCCATGCTTATATATATTTTTATTGATCAATAATAATAATAATCCCATTCATTTTAATTGGGTATACACAATAATCTTCATTTTGTTAAAAATTCAAAATTATATCAAGTAAAATGAATCAATCCTATTTTCATTTTCAAATTGAATTCAATATAGATATATAAAAAGAGAAAAATGGCTTTCGGCACTTACAAAAGAAAAAGTAAGAACTCAAATTATAAGATTTTGTTCATTATTTATTTATAAATCTAATTGATATGTTATCGAATCATGTATTAAGAATACAATGTAAGAGTAAGACAACGAATGTTTATATATTTTTGTCTTCATAGATCGCCGTATAAAAATATAGGAAAATTTTACATTAAGGAATTGTCAATCGCGGGTACATATGTATCCTTATCATACTGAAACGACTGCCATTATTGGTATCAAACCAATAGCGATTCATACAAGCTAAATCCTCTAATCGGAAATTCGGCCAAAGAAAGAACTTCAATTTAATTAGTTTTTTTTTATCTTTTTTGCTTTTATCCCAAGCCTGACTGTTTATTTTTTTCCCATTACAAAATGCTGCATTTCTAGACATACAATTTTGATTCTTAGAATTGAAATAAATTAAAATTCTCAATTTTCTTCGACGTCTGTGGGCTAAAAGATTTTCAGGAACAAACAAATCATAAAGATTTGTGTCTCTATTTCCAGCCATCTTTTGATGTTTTGCAATGAATTTTGATGAAGTCTTCTTATCAACATGGCCTTTTTCTAGGTACTTTTGAATAATTTCATGTTTACTCTTATGAACTAACGAAATACCTATGGTTTGATACACAAAAAATTGTCCTTCATTTTTTATAGACAGACGAACCGGTTCGATAATCAAAATTCCCTCTTTCATCAATTCTGTAAAAGTTAATTTTTTATGAATCATTAGAATATCCAGACTCATTTCCCCCCTTTGAATAGAGGATATAGTTATTTCTTGTGGATTTATCAGTCTAAGCAGGAGACAATACACTTTAACGTTATTCATTATTTTTTGATTGAAAATACCACCCCATTTCAATTGAAAACGTAAATACTTTTTTAGGAAGAAATTCAACTCTGCTTCTGTGTTATTTCTATATTGTTTTTTATTTTTATCTTTTTTGATCTTTGATCCGGCATAATTTTCTGCGACTTCTTTTTCTGGGTTGGGTAGAGATGAGTCAAAATCTGCTTGGCCTATGGATTCTGTTTCGGATTCTTTTTCTCCTTGGTTTATGTTTTCTAATTCGATAGATTTTTTTTTATTTCCCGTGATACTTTTATTTTCACTAGCATTTTCATATATTTTCAAATTTAAAAGAAGTAATTTGATTGGTATAGCCCAGGGTTTAATCTTATACACATTATAAAGTATCACAAATTCTGGGAAGAACCAAAGTTCCAGATTTGATATGGGACAACTTAGTATTTCATTATTCATCCCCATCCAATCCAAAAGTTTTTTTTTTTTATTGGGTAGATTTATTTTTGGATTTTGATGAATTGTAAGATAAAAAAGACTTTTATTATTGATTTTCTCAATTATTTGAGAACTATTAATCCAACTTTTACTTTTATTGGTCTTAGTATATTTCTGACTATTCATGTCTGGATCAATATTGATCCAGGTCTCAATATCGACCTTTTTTGTAAGACAAAAACGAAGAGTTATCCAATCAAAATACTTTCTATCCTTATTTTTTTCTATATCTAGAATATCATCTTCGAATAGATAATTATTGATAGGAATACCCTCTAGCATGTTATCTAATTTTTGTTTCTGTTCGCTATAATTATAAAAAACCTCTTGGTTCTTATTTGCCTGGAATGATAATCCATAAATAGAAGATTTCTTCTTATCTTCATAAGAAATAGATTCATCTGATATAAATTGATATGATAAACGATCATATTTATATTGTTTTTTATAATTTTCTTTTTGATTCCATAATGAATCCGCCTTAAAATTATTTTTTTGTTCTTGGTTAATAAAGTGGTTTTTTTCATATGAATCATATTTGTTTAAATATTTACTTTTTTCTATAGAGTGTTGATTAACTCTATTTATCCACTTTTTGGAGATTAATCTAGACCATCTAATCGTAGATAAATCATATTGATAATGACTATTTAACCAATTTTTCCATTGATCCGTTCCCGAATTATGAATGTTCTTATGTCTTAATTCGGAGTGAAATATTTCGTTCGGTACAACAAAATAATTCTTTATTTCGTTTTTAATAAAATGGGATGATCCATTATATTCAAAGGCTGATCTTAACTTATATAAGTATGAGTTAAAAACCGGAGGTTGTGATAATTTGTAAAATACATATGCTTGTGACAAGTAGGATAAATCAAAAAGGGTTTGTGATCTATTATTATTAATATTACAAAGTGACTTTTTTATAGTCGAAATAAAGTGAATTATACTTTGATTTCTTTTCTCCATTCTTTCTTTATTTTTTTCATTATCGTAAATATATTTATTAAAACTATATTTATTAAGAATTTGATTTGTTGATTCATAAAAAAATTGTGCATCGATTCTAGGAATATTTATGATACCTAAAAAGATATCTATATATATCTTTTCAATAAACATTTTTATGAAAAAATAGAATTTACGAATTACTCGCGCATTTTTTCTTTTTAATATTTTAAAAATATTTTTAGGCAGTTCTAATTTTTTATCATAACAACCCATTTTGTTAGAACTAATATCTGAAGTTAAAACTCTCTTTTTATTGTCTTTTGTAATTTTTTGTATTTGATTTATGACTGTGCTTGTTCTATTAGTCAGATTTTTTATTTTATTTTTTTTTAATGAAAAATTTGTCCAATCCATAGATTGAATTTGAATGGACAATTCATGAATTGGCTCATTGATGATTATTGAATCTTTTTTGTTTTCATTGAATTCATATATTTTTTTCAATCCAAAAATGGGATTTAGTTTTATGAATTCTTTTCTTATTTCTTTTAGAAATAGAATTTCTTTAATAACCCATTTTTTTATTTCTTTTGAGATATTTAGAAAAAATTTTGTTATTTCTTTTAAAAAACTTAGAACTAGAAAACCTTTTCTTTTCCATTTTATAATTTTTTTTTTTAATTCTTTAAAAATAGGTTCAAAAAATGAAAATTTTTTTCGGGGAGAACCAAAAGGAAGTTCAGTTTCCTTTCCCCAAACTGTTAAAAAACAAAAATCATTTTTTTGTTTTTTATTTTTTGTTGTATCCTTATAAGTTTCTTCTGATTTCAATTTATGCCAAGGTTTCAGGTGAAAGGGATATAATATTTTTATCTGAATACCGTCTGTTAACCAATTGTTTGGAAATTCTTTTTCTGATAACAGAACGCCATTATAAGTACATTTAACATGCATTTCTCTATTCCAATCCTTAAAATCCTCGGACCATTCAGGAAATTGAAAGAATAGCATACGGACGATATTTTTAACTATTATCAATGACGGTAATACAACATATTTTCTAAAAATAGAGTGAGTTACTAATAGAAGACCTCTTAGTACTTGAGCAAATAGAAAACTATCCCAGGCTTCTGCTATTTCTATGCGTGTTTTCTCTCTTTTTTTGCCGTTTTCTATTTTGTTCTCGTCTTGTTTTTTTTCACTTTCTTCTATCTTTCTTTCCGTATAATCAATTTTTTTAAATTCTTTTTTTTTTCCTATTCCTTTTTTAAAAAAGATTTTCATCGGTTCGGAGGTATCAAAAGAAAAAAGAACGTCTTTGTCTATTCTGTCCAAAAAAAGGGGGGAATGTACATTTGCTTCAAAAAGGTTCCAAATAATTGTTTTGCGTCTTTGTGCGCGCATGGAACCCTTGATTATATCTCGACGAAAATCTGATTGTTGGGAATAACGTATCAAAGCCAATTCTTTTTTTTGATCAGTATTATTAGTATCTTTGGTAGTCGTATAAGCATCGTTTTTTTCTAGGTTGTCAGTAAAAATGACTACACGTTTGAATTTTCTTAACCGAATCTCATGATTCTTTACCGCATTTTCCTCATTTTCTATTTCCTTTTGTTCCAAGTCGTTTTTTAATTTATATGACCATCGAGGAACTTTTTTACTTATTTCTGTTATTCCAATATATTTTTTAGGATCAGTTATAACTCTATCAAATATAAATTTAAAATATTTTTTTTGATTTTCTGAATCAATTCTTACCTGTTCAGGAAGTAACGAATGCTCTTTAAAAAGAAAACTTGATTTGTCAGTAAATTCGTTGATTAAGTTAAAAAAATAAGTAATTTCTGTTTCTAATGATTTTTTATCAAATTGACTCTTTTTTTGTTCAATTTCCAAGTAATTAATAATAAGAAGGATCCCGTGAATTTTATTTATCCAAAACCTTTCTATATAATTTTCCATATAAATTTCATTTGTGATTAAAGATGAAAACGCTTTTTTTATTCGACCCCGATAGGGCCCTTTCAATAGAGGATCGTATATTTTTTGTAAATATTTGTTTTTGATATTATCATTACAGAATCGAGTCTTTTTTTCAAGTATACCTGGAAAAAAGGATCTCCCATTTATAGTTTGTTCTAGTGCTTTATCTAGATTTTTGATTCTATTTATCAATTTTTTGGTCACGTTTTTTCTTTTTTGTTCATTGCTATAACTCCAATTATTATCTAATTCTTTAGAAGATGGTTTTTCTGTTGTGAATATAGACATTTTTTTGTCTAGCATTTCAAAAAAAGTTGACAAACTGGGGGGGTATGTAAAAGATATTCTTTCTTTTCCATCACTTTGACATGTATAAAAAAAATATTGTGACATTTCATTTCTTACAGCGTTTTCAAATCGATTGTTTTTTATATACCGTAATGGCCGATTCCATCGTTTATAGTCAAAAAGAATAGTCACAAGAGGTTTTTCAAACCAGAGGATATCTTTTTTTGCTTTAAATATTTCTGACTTCGAATTTTCTTGATTCCCATCCACATTCAGATAATAAGTTTCATAAACGGGTTTCTTTTGATAGCGTGTGTCTTTAAAGTGAAATTCATCCTTTGTTTTTTCCTTTCCATTCACTCGGATCTCTTTGGTTTCATCGATTTTGTTCGGATCCTCCTTTTCTTCCGAAAAAAGGGAAGGAGAAGGATCTTCTTCAGTGGATCCCTCTTGTTCCTGTTTAGTCTCCTTCGTTTCTGAAGTTGTTTCTATTTCTACATCTGTTTCTTCCTCACTTTCCCCCCTTTCTTCCGTTTTTGAGGTTTCTTTCAGTTTTTTAGTAATAATGGGGGACGGGATTCT